AATTCGATTTTAAAAAAAAAAAAGGAATCTATTTATATATAGGATAAATTAAGGGAGAGGTGTGTGTTCTTTTGTGCATATTTATATGATGCTTCTTTCTTTTATAAAGAATCTTTTCTTTCCTGATTTCTATTGAATAATGTCAAAATTCTTTTTCGTAAATAAATTAGGTATTCCGCGGGCGAATATTTACTGTTTTCTTTTTCATTTTTTTATTTCATTCGTAGGTTCAATTCATGACTTTCAGAATAAATAATTCAATTTTTTCTTAGTTTGTTCCGCCATCCCACCTAATGAATTTTTAGAATTTTTTTTGAATAGAATTCTAGATAGTCACAGGTTCTGTCGTTCCCATAGCTTCTCTATTCATGGTTAGGTCTAAACTCTGCAATGGAGCTTCCAACAAAATTTGTTGTTGAGTCAATTTCCTTAGTTTTCTTAACTCAGGACTCTTTATTCTTTTTTATTTTATTAAAATTTCTCTTTTTTATGTATTTTTGAATTGAATATCTGATTTTTGATGCTTTGTGACACTGCTTTTTCTTTTATCACATGATTTATAGACCATACATATTGGGATCATATAGCATTGATATCTTGTTCTTTCTTTCTATCACCCTTCCTTTTCTAAAAATCCCTTTTTTTTACTAAACACTGGATAATCGTCTTTTTTCTCTATGAATTAGAGGAGATTTCAGTTGCTACAAATATATGATTTATTCATATAGTGACTGTTTATTAGGATCTGTATAATACGAAGCAATAGGTTGGTTTTTAGTTTTTTTTATTATGAAATAAGTTTTTAGTAAGGATTAGTTGATTTTTTCAATTCTAACTTTGAAAGAAAAAAAAACTAACGAATCACACACTAAGCATAGCAATTATACTAAAAGAGTCAATTCAATTTTTATTTAACCCTAACTAATTCGAATTGCTCGTGTTTCTCTAATAGAATCAATCAAAGAATTTGTCTTTTTTTTTTCTATCTTGGGGAAATCGATCTTGGGGAAATCGATAAAAAATTTTCCTTCTTTTTGAATCAAATTCACTTATTTGTATCTTGACTCTATTCCCTAGTAACACACGTATACGATTACGGCGCATATTAAAAGATCGAAAACCCACAACGATTTAACTATTATGATGCAGACGTACGTGGAACATGATATCTTTGATGGGTTTCAAAACAAGTCCTTTATAAAAAAATTGCTCTGTTTCATTTAGATAACTCACAAGGGTTTGATTTTTAGGATGCAAAAAAAAGATATCTTTGATCGCTTCCACAATTGTTCCTTCATAAATAAATTGCTCTTTTTTATTCATATCTATGTTGGTTTTTCTTTTATGTTTCATATCTTTTTCATTACATGGATTAATAGACTTAACTGCTAAATAAGGTAAAAATAATTATTTCTAAAATACAAAATTATTATTTTTTTTTTTTATTGACAGCTTTTTTTTATATTTTTTTGAGGATTACCATATATGACACAAAATCTCTCCTCCAATTCTTTGAAGTCGAGCTTCTCGATCTGTCATTATACCCTGAGAAGTAGACAGAATTACAATTCCTATTCCACCTAGAATCTTAGGAATTCGTTGATATTTCGAATAAATTCGTAAACTGGGTCGGCTTATGCGTTTTAAAAAAATAGTTCTAGTTGCTATAAATATAGAAAGACAAAGTCATTTTTTTCTACTTTGCTCTACTTTCTAAATATCCAAATTTTTAAGCCTAAAACTCCATTGATAGTTTGAATTGTATGAGAACAATAATCTATTTTGGCACAAATTATTTGTAGGGGAAGTTTACCCTTTCTTTTACCTTCTTTACGTGCGATATCTTTTCCGTCGATACGGCCTGCGAGTTTTAGTTTTATTCCTTTTGTATCTGTTTCTTTAGCTAAATCAATAGCTTGTTTCATTGTCTTTCTAAAGGGGACTCTATTTTTTAATTGTAAGGTTATAAATTCTGCAAGAAGATTAGGTTGGCTATATAATTGTTCAGCTCTTTTGAGTTGAATACGAATTAATCTGGGGTATATAGAAAAGAATTCTTGTTTTTTTACATTTTTCTTGAATTTTGCCAAACATTTCCCTTTTAATAAGAATTTTGGTACGAATCCGCTATAGATGATGACTCGTATAAATGTTTTTTGTGTTCTAAATCCTTGTTTTTCAATTTCTATACGTATAATTCCTTCAAAGCCTAAGGGAGGTAAGGGAGGTAAAGATATTCTCTTTTTTTTACTTTTTTGTTTTTTATTCTTTTGCTCTATTTTTTTTAATTTTTCTAAATATTTCTTGGTACCAATTTGTAAACCTTTTTTTATTCTATATTGTACATAATTCTTGAAAAAATCTCGTATTTTTTGATCTTCTTGTATACTCGTAGAATAATTTTTTGGTTCTTCAAACCAAACAGAATGATGACTATGGGTTGTACCAAGTCTGAAACAAAGTGGATTTGTTTTTTGTCCCATAATTCTCTATTTTCTTTTTTTCATCCATATCTTTTTAAATTAAAAGGAATCTAAATTTTAGATTGATTTAATAAAGATTTCGGTTTTTCCTTGAGTACGACTTTTATAAGACATGTGCTTCTTTTTATTGGATAACTATGTCCTTGAGCACGGAGTCTTGTCTTTTTTCTAATAGTACTTCTATTGACTTCGGCTTTACTAATGAATAAATCAGCTTCGTTTAAACCCATATTATGATTAGCATTTTTTGCTGCAGAATAAACTAATTTGAAAATGGGATAACATGCTTGATAAGGCATTAAATTTAGTATCATAATTGTTTCTTCATAAGAACGTCCGCGAATCTGATCAATTACTCTTCGCGCTTTGGAAACAGAAATACCTATATGTTGAGCTAAAACTTGGACTCCTTTACTTGAACTTGAGTTCTTTTTCATAGGGTTATCCGCTAGCTTTTTAAAATTTTTCATAAGATTCTTTCTCCTTATGTTTGATCCCTATTTTTTTTGATTCTTCATTACAGATTTATTATCGTTATCATTTATTGCATCTATCCCCAAAAAACGGGTAGGCGCGAATTCTCCCAATTTGCAACCTATCATAGGTTCTTTTATATAAACAGGTATATGTTCCTTTCCATTATGAATAGCGATTGTACAGCCAACCATGGAGGGTATAATAGTAGATGCCCGAGACCAAGTTATTATGATTTCTTTCTCCTGCCCCATTTTTATTTTTTCCATTTTTTCCGATAAATGCTTAGCTACATATTTTTTCTTTTTCTTTGCTACAAATCTTTTGTTTTGACCTATCACAGCTGATTACTCCTTTTTTTGCATAGTAAAGATTGGCATTCTATGTCCAATATCTCGATCTAAGTATCGAGGTCAGAATAAAAACAATAATGATGAATGGAAAAAAGAGAAAATCCTTTCTTTAGTTAGATAAGGGGCGGATGTAGCCAAGTGGATCAAAGCAGTGGATTGTGGATCCACCATGCGCGGGTTCAATTCCCGTCGTTCGCCCATCACATTATTTCGAATTCCAAAAATTCGATTTGGAATATTCCTATTTACGGCGACGAAGAATCAAACTATCACTATATTTTCTCCTTTTCCTAGTTCTTCTTCCAAGCGCAGGATAACCCCAAGGAGTTGCGGGTTTTTTTCTACCAATTGGGGCTCTTCCTTCACCGCCCCCGTGTGGATGGTCCACAGGGTTCATAACTACTCCTCTTACTACAGGACGCTTACCTAGCCAACACTTCGATCCAGCTCTACCCAAACTTTTTCGGTTCACCCCAAGATTACCCACTTGTCCGACTGTTGCTAAGCAGTTTTGGGATATCAAACGAACCTCCCCAGATGGTAATCTTAATGTGGCCGATTTACCCTCTTTTGCAATCAGTTTCGCTACAGCACCTGCTGCTCTAGCTAATTGTCCGCCTTTTCCATGTGTGAATTCTATGTTATGTATGGACGTGCCTAAAGGCATATCGGTTGAAGTAGATTCTTCTTTTTTATCAAAAAAACCCCTTCCCAAACTGTACAAGCTTCTTCCAAAGCATACGGCTTTCTAGATGTATATGATGATATAGAAAAAAATAGATCTTTTCATCGTATAATGAAGTATCACATGAGTGGATATTTAGGAATCCTAATCTGCCGAATCATTCATGTTATCATCTTCTACATCCTAGGTCTCTCCGTTCCGTCATCTGGCTTATGTTTTTCATGTAGCATTCAGACCGAATGACTCTATCAAATTACGTCGATACTTCCACATATTACGGGTAACGTAGGAGACATCTCTTCGGGGGATCTTCATTACCACTGCTTAGCTTTCAATTCGCCTCTGACCATCAAATGAAATGTGAATAACCCGTCCTCCTCTCTTTGAAAGAAGGGGCGCTTCCAGTTCTGTGCGTGCTTCAAACAATTTTCTCCATATTACCATATCTCTAGAGTCAATAATTTTCTATGAGAAACTACTGAACTCAATCACTTGCTGCCCTTACTCAACAGTTTTCTGTTGAGGTCTATTCCATAGAGGTACTCCAAATGGATTAGTGATCGATTTCTAGGTTTTGTCGTAAACCTAATTGGTTACTTCCAATTACGTAAATCAATAGTTCAAACCGCACTCAAAGGTAGGGCATTTCCCATTGATATAGGAACTCCTTTACCAGAAAAAATGGTATCTCCAATTATAGCTCCTCTGGGATGTAAAATATATCTCTTCTCACCATCCCCGTAGTGTATAAGACAAATGTATGTATTTCGATTAGGGTCGTATTCTATGGTTACGATTCTACCAGATATGTCTTTTTGATTCCGTCGAAAATCGATTTTACGGTATAGACGCTTATGACCCCCCCCTCTATGCTTTACGGTAATGATTCCTCTGGCATTACGACCTTTACTACAACGATGTCGTCCATAGATCAAATTATTTCGTGGATTGGATTTCATTTGACTTTCTACGGCTCCATTGCGTGTGCTCCGACTAGAAGTTTTGTATAAATGTATCGCCGTGTTATTAAGTATTTTTCTTTAAGTTCTTTTCTCTAGAAGAGGTGGAATAGAATAAAGAATCTCTAGAAGAGGTGGAATAGAATAACCCGGTCGAAGCGTAATGATCATACGCCTGTAATGCATTGTATGTCCCATAATAGGTGCCATTCTTCTACCCCGAAAGGGGTAGAAGATGACTATTCATAGCTATTATCTTAGTTCGACTCAATCCTTGATTTCTTTCTTTGTTGATCCTGATTCGACATTAGAAGTATGTATACAAGGTCTTCAAGTTCTTCCTCGTGTAATAATTTGTCATTGTTGAACAAATGGTTATCTACTTCTCCTTCCTCTCGGTATCTTATGAGAATTTCTCCTTTATATATGTTAAAAAAAAATATATATATTTATTTATAGAAATATATATTTCTATAATTCTTCTATGTATTCTTCCCATATTTGACGAAAGTCAAAATAGTCAAATTCTTTATCCTGTAATAAATCATTATTGTCTAAGAAATATCGACATTTCCATTTTCCAGATTGTTCAAAATCTTCTATCTGGATCTTTTTTCTAAGAATCTCATAGGGATCAATAGAAACCATATTCTCATCCGTAGGATCCCAAGTACCCGAATCAATCAAAGATTCGATTCGATCTAAACTCTCCATTGGTAAATGAAATGCACCATGTTGACAAATATATTTGTTTTTTTGTGCATATTTTTTTTAAATGGATGTCTCACAATTTTCACAAAAAGTCCATAAATGAGCGTATGGCGCAAATACATCCTCTGTATTTTGGTATTTCATTAAAGATTGATTCTTCCCCAATAAGCGAAGACTTTTTCCTCTAACTACTGCATATTTGATTCCATCCATAAATCCATTTTCTTCCCTATGAGTTTCAGTATCGATCAGAATTCTAGTTCTTACTCTTCCTATGTTATGGTATGAATATACTATACCAATTAATTCGTTATGGAAGATCCCATTGAGCCAATTCCGATAGACTTTTTGAACGTTCCCATTAGGGTGCATCCAGTAGGAATTGAACCTACGAATTTGCCAATTATGAGTTGGGCGCTTTAACCATTCAGCCATGGATGCAATTAATGAAATAATATTTCTGATCATAATCTCCACATTGGATCAAGAACGGGGTCAGAGGAGCTAATTCGTATAAAGCCATCGAACCGGCCCAACCAGCAACTAGAGCTGTGTCCATTATAGAAACAGAAAGCAGTCGACCGGGATCATTCAATACGACAGTATGAACACGATACCAAGGTAAACCCATGAAAATACCCCTTTATCAAAGAGAAATAGAAACTTTATTTTATCGTACGTATTAAACTAAGAAGACGATATATTGTGTACCTAAACTTTTTTTTAGTAGATTCTGTGGTTCATTTTTATTTCATCTCATTGAAAAGAAAAATAAGGGAACAACTCTGTTCGTAAGAACAAAGAGAAGCAGATCTATTCTATACCCGATAAGTACCAATACGCAAGGGGAAGATTGCATTATTGGAGAATAAATGGATACTTATTCGAATGATCAATCCCTTCGTTACAGTTTTTTTGAATCCATTCTGTCTTACTCTATCAAAAAACCTTTCCATGTATCAAAGAGAAGAAATCGGTGTATCAAAATCGATGTATCAAATAGAAGAAAAAGGAATTAAGACAAGAAATCATGGATTTTCACCTTTCCTTATTTAAGTGAATAAAGGATATGCATTTTTTGGTTGAATTTTTTGAGTATAGGAATACTAAAAGTATCTTTTCGCCGTCCTGGAACCGAAAAGCTTGGCTTGACATATAGTGTGACTTGTCAAACATATTGGGTCATATGGGATTTACCCGTTCTCTTCCCCGATCGAGATATCCTCTGTTTCGCCGAAGAGTTATTGTATTGAGTAAACCATCATTCATTCGGAGCACGAAGTCAAATTTCAATATGAAAAAAGAAAATGATATGATATATGTCTTAATTGATACGATTTGTATTACTGAATCTTTTCTTGATATAAAATATATGAATGAAAAAAGACAGAACAGAGATATATCTTAGAATTGAAAGGATTGTGATTCCTTCACTTTTTTTTGAATTCAATTTGAAAAATGGATATTAAAAGCCGCCTTATATTTGATTTTTTTTCTAATTACTCCCAGAATCGAAATTAATATGCAATTAATCATTGCAGCAATAAAATGGAATCAACTTTTTTATCTGTCTGTTCTGATCTTCCAATGAGTGCAAACCTTTAGACAGATAAAAAAGCTTTCGTGAATACGAGAAAAAATCCCTTAATAAATACAATCAATACAAATAAAAACAAAATATTTTTCATTTTAGTTTTATCGTAAAAGATAAAAATTAAAAAACAAAAAACACGGGGGTTTTTTATGGAAAACAAGTTTAATGTTCAGAGAATTTTCAGGTATTTGATTTTTTTTTTAGTAGCATTCTTTTTATTTTTATATGGTATCCACCGTGGACGTGGAAATCTACTAGAAAAAAAAAATCTCTATTTGAATTTGAGGGGGCTTCCTGGTTCGGTTAAATGCAGGGAAGAATCAGAATTTGAATTTGATAAAAAATCTTTACCATCCAGAAAGAAAGAAAACTGGAATCTTCAATACAAAAAAAAATATTTTGATATTAATGATGTTAATAAAAAATATTTTTTTTTTAATAAACGAGAAATCAAGATAACTATTGAAAAAGATTTTTTTTCTTTAATAGTTTTCGAAGGAAATATTGAAGATCAGCATTATTACTACGAGTGCCTAATTTACAGAAAATATCTCCTCCTGTACTTAACTACAAGGACTGGGTTCAATTCTATAATATGCATCCCTTTCAATATTTTTTTGTTCTTTATATTACCAAACTTGGTATGGGTAATTTTTGACAAGTTTGTTCTGAAATAGACAGTGAGAAAATCCTTATGAAAAGGACTCTGATACGTGATAAGTGAGAAGATTTAAACTCTTTCTTTTGTAATGGGAGAAAAGGATAGATTGAGAAATGAAATAGAAGAATCGGAGTTTATTACTACCGCGGGCTTTACGCAATCGATCGGATCATATAGATATCCCTTCAACACAACATAGGTCATCGAAAGGATCTAGGACAATTCACCAAAGCACGAAAGCCAGGATCAGAAATTAGACAGATAAAAAAGCTTTCGTGAATACGAGAAAAAATCCTTAGAAGTCAACCCAAACTATTTTTCATTGTATTTTATCTTTATCGTAAAAGATAAAATTTAAAAAAAAAAAAAAAGATAAATCGTATATGCAACACAAATTTAATGTTCAGAGAATTTTCAGGTATTTGATTTTTTTTTTAGTAGCATTCTTTTTATTTTTATATGGTATCCACCGTGGACGTGGAAATCTACTAGAAAAAAAAAATCTCTATTTGAATTTGAGGGGGCTTCCTGGTTCGGTTAAATGCAGGGAAGAATCAGAATTTGAATCTGATCAAAAATCTTTACCATCCAGAAAGAAAGAAAACTGGAATCTTCAATACAAAAAAAAATATTTTGATATTAATGATGTTAATAAAAAATATTTTTTTTTTAATAAACGAGAAATCAAGATAACTATTGAAAAAGATTTTTTTTCTTTAATAGTTTTCGAAGGAAATATTGAAGATCAGCATTATTACTACGAGTGCCTAATTTACAGAAAATATCTCCTCCTGTACTTAACTACAAGGACTGGGTTCAATTCTATAATATGCATCCCTTTCAATATTTTTTTGTTCTTTATATTACCAAACTTGGTATGGGTAATTTTTGACAAGTTTGTTCTGAAATAGACAGTGAGAAAATCCTTATGAAAAGGACTCTGATACGTGATAAGTGAGAAGATTTAAACTCTTTCTTTTGTAATGGGAGAAAAGGATAGATTGAGAAATGAAATAGAAGAATCGGAGTTTATTACTACCGCGGGCTTTACGCAATCGATCGGATCATATAGATATCCCTTCAACACAACATAGGTCATCGAAAGGATCTAGGACAATT